TGTTATTTTTATTAATTTATTTTGTTAAAATTGGCGAAATTTAATAGGGGGCAAATAGAGCAAAATAAATTGTATCTATAGATATTCTGATTAACATAAGTCGATTAATGGGTTAGGTTTATAAAAGTAATTTCATATATAGTTGCACTCGTTTAAGTTCTGTTTTTGGGGTTTGGCAGAATAATAATAAATGTTTGTATGCTTTGAAATTACGGGGGGTAAGGGGGGTTTGGCTTAGTTAATTTGTATAATATATACGTGTATATGCGTATGCGTATGCGTTACGCGNGTGTGCGTACACGTATGCGTACACGTATGCGTACACGTATGCGTACACGTATGCGTACACGTATGCGTACACGTATGCGTACACGTATGCGTATGCGTATGTGTATGCGTATGCGTATGCGTACACGTATGCGTACACGTATGCGTACGCGTATGCGTACACGTATGCGTACACGTATGCGTACACGTATGCGTACACGTATGCGTATGCGTGTGTATGTCCTGTGACCATTGACTGAATTACACCTTATGGTTATATGATGCGGGTAAATAATAATAAATAAGTCCAGCTACAGTTTATCTGCCTGCGACGAGACCTTTACGGTCATAGCTGAGTGCTACCAGTCCCCCCCCCCTAAAAATTAAAAAATACCAAATGCATGAAATCACAGTTATGTGTGATCATGGGCTGATTAGTCATTAGTCCATCGAGATGTCCCATTTGAGAGGTTAGTAGGATTGGATACAACACTATAATGGCCCTGAAGTAAGAACCAGATGCCAGGTATAGTTTCAGTGTAGAAACCCCCACATATCATGGGCCCGGAGCGAGAAGAGGTATACTGCTTGCAAGGATTGATGGTTTCTCGAGGCTTGGTGATTAAGCTCGTGATCTAAGTGATATTCATCATGTAAAATGAACCACTGTATGTACATGCTTATATGCATGGGGCAAATCATTAATGCACGACGTACATAGGGGCGGGGAGGTGGAGACATACTGGGGAAGCACAGTAAAAGTTTTGCAATATATGAATTAGGTTATTGTGGGGAGGAAACAGGGAATAGTTTAACTAGAATATCAGCTTTGGGTGTTGATGGTGGGGCTGTTGCTTCTTCCTTGAAAGTCTTAGGGAGGAGGTTGTTCTCCATTTTTGGTTTACAAGACCAAGGTATTTATATACTACAAAGACTCTTCATTTTAATATACTGTTTTCAATGATATTAGTGGCTGGTATTAGGATTAGTAGGATGAAAAAATATAGTAGTGAGGCTAATTGGCCAATGATAATAAATGGATGTTCTACTGGTTGTCCTCCAATTCAAGTGAGGGTTAGTAGGTCAGCTGTTAATAATCAGAATAGACATTGACTAAGGGGTCGAAATATTATGCTTCGTTGTTTTGAGGTATTTAGGAGGGGAATGAAAGCTAGGATTAGGATAGATAGAACTAGGGCTAGGACTCCTCCTAGTTTGTTGGGGATAGATCGTAGGATGGCGTAGGCAAATAGAAAATATCATTCTGGTTTGATATGGGGTGGAGTGCTTAGTGGATTGGCTGGAGTATAATTGTCCGGGTCTCCTAGCATGTCGGGTGAGAATAAGACTAGGGTTATAAGGATTAGGATGAGTAATAATATTCCTAAGATGTCTTTAATCGTATAGTATGGGTGGAATGGAATTTTATCTGAATTTGATACAATTCCGGATGGATTGTTGGATCCTGTTTCGTGTAGGAATAATAGGTGGACTATTGCTAGGGCTGTAATGATGAATGGTAGGATGAAGTGAAAGGCAAAGAATCGTGTGAGAGTTGCTTTATCTACTGAGAATCCACCTCAAATTCATTCTACTAAATTGGTGCCGATATAAGGGATAGCTGAGAGTAAGTTTGTAATTACGGTTGCCCCTCAGAATGATATTTGTCCTCATGGAAGTACGTAACCTATGAATGCTGTTGCTATTACTGTGAAAAGTAGGATAATTCCGATGTTTCAAGTTTCTGGGAATATATAAGAGCCGTAATACATTCCTCGTCCTACGTGGAGGAACAGGCAAATAAAGAACATGGAGGCTCCGTTAGCGTGTAGGTATCGGATAATTCAGCCGTAGTTTACGTCTCGGCAGATGTGGGTGACTGAGGAGAAGGCTGTTATTGTGTCTGGTGTGTAGTGTATGGCTAGAAAAAGACCTGTTAGGATTTGTAAGATTAGGCAGATTCCGAGTAGAGAGCCAAAGTTTCATCATGCGGAGATGTTAGATGGAGTAGGTAAATCAATGAATGAATTATTAATAATTTTGGTAAGTGGGTGGGTTTTTCGGATGTTGGTCATTAAGGTTTCTATAGTTGAATTACAACGGTGGTTTTTCATATCATTGGTCGTGGTTAGATTCCATGTAGGAATAATGATGACATATATTGTTTTTATTTTAAGTGTTGTTTTTGTGATGGGTTTCGTGGGGTTTTCTTCAAAGCCTTCTCCTATTTATGGAGGTCTTGCATTGATTGTTAGTGGGAGTATTGGTTGTGCGGTTGTGTTGTGTTTTGGGGGATCATTTTTGGGGTTAATAGTGTTTTTAATTTATTTAGGAGGAATGCTTGTAGTTTTTGGTTATACCACTGCCATGGCTACTGAACAATATCCTGAAGTTTGGGTGTCTAATAAAGTTGTGTTGTATACATTTATTTTGGGTATGTTACTTGAGTTTTTAGTTTCTTTTTATATTTTAAAGGAGGATGAAATTGAGGTTGTGTTTAAGTTTAATGGTATGGGTGATTGGGTAATTTATGATACGGGTGATTCAGGATTTTTTAGTGAGGAGGCGATGGGTATTGCAGCTTTATATAGTTATGGTACTTGGTTGGTTATTGTTACTGGTTGGTCTCTTCTTGCTGGTGTATTAGTGATTATGGAAATTACCCGTGGAAATTAAGTATTATTATGCTAATTCCTAGGGTGATTATAAAGGATATAAAGTATAATTTGATTATTCCTTTTTGGTTCGAGATCATGATGGAAGTTTTTATTTGAAAATTGGAAATGGATTTTGGTAGTGTGTTTTCTAATCATATTATGTCTAGTAATATAGATGCTGATTTATTGCTTGTAGTTAAATTAATTGCTGGTACTAGTCGGTGAATAATAGTGGGGAAATATCCTAGTGAGTTGGAGAATTTGAATAGGTTTGATGAGTGGCTAGATTTTAGGTTTTGATCTGTAAGATTGAGTTCTAGTGCTAGGATGAAGCCTATAACAGTCACCATAAGGGCTGTTATTTTTAGATAAAAAGGTATAGTTGTTTGTGGGATGGTGGTAGGGGTGATGTTATAAGTAATTAAGAATCCTGCAAAAATGCTTCCGAGTAATAAACGTTTAATAGAGTTTATTAAGAGGGGATTATTTTCGTTAATGGTAATAATAGGGTTGGATCGAGGTTGTCCTAGTAGTGTGAAGAATATTATTCGGGTGCTATAGGCAGCTGTTATGGATGTGGCAATAAGAGTTATTAATAGGGCTCAGGCGTTGGTATACGACGTATTGGCGGTTTCGATGATGAGATCTTTGGAGTAGAATCCTGTGAGGAAGGGTATTCCTGTGAGGGCTAAACTCCCAATGATTAATGAAGTGGTTGTAAAGGGTATAGATTTGAATAAGCCTCCTATTTTTCGGATGTCTTGTTCATCGTTTAGATTATGAATAATTGAACCTGAGCATAGGAATAATATTGCTTTGAAGAATGCATGGGTGCAAATGTGTAGGAACGCTAGATAGGGCTGGTTAATACCAATTGTTACAATTATGAGTCCTAGTTGGCTTGAGGTAGAGAAAGCAATAATTTTTTTAATGTCGTTTTGTGTGAGAGCACATATAGCTGTAAATAAAGTAGTAATTGCTCCTAGGCACAGGGTAGTAGTTTGAATTATTTTGTTATGTTCTATTAGAGGATGAAACCGAATTAAGAGGAATACTCCTGCTACTACTATAGTGCTGGAGTGGAGTAAAGCTGATACCGGTGTTGGACCTTCTATGGCTGATGGGAGTCACGGGTGTAGGCCGAATTGTGCTGATTTTCCTGCGGCTGCTAATAATAGGCCTAATAGGGGTGTGTTTAGATTGTTGTGATTGATTATAAAGATTTGTTGAAAATTTCATGTATTTAAGTTAAGTAGGAATCAAGCTATGGCCATAATAAATCCTACATCTCCGATTCGGTTATAAAGGATTGCTTGTAGGGCAGCTGTGTTTGCATCTGTGCGCGCATACCATCATCCGATTAAGAGAAATGATATAATTCCCACTCCCTCTCAGCCGATAAATAGTTGAAATATATTGTTTGCTGTAACTAGAATCATTATAGTAATTAGGAATATTAGTAGATAATTGAAGAAGCGGTTGATATACGGATCTGAATGCATATATCATATTGAAAATTCTATAATAGATCATGTGACGAACAGGGCTACTGGTACAAAAATTATTGAGAAAAAGTCTAGTTTGAAGCTTAGTGATAATTTTATGGTTTGAATGGTTATTCAGTGTCAGTTTGAAATAATTATTTCTTGTCCTGAATATATAAATATTATTATTGGAATTATGCTGGTTATAAAAGCGTATGAGACGGTGGTTTTTACATATTGGGGGTATTTTTTGTTTTTATATATATTAGTACTGATGAGTATTGTAGGTATGGTTAACATTAATAAGGTTACTATAATGGAGGAGATAAATAAGTTTATTACTTTTATTTGGAGTTGCACCAATTTTTTGGTTCCTAAGACCAATGGATAACTGTTATCCTTTAAAAGTTGAAAAAGCCATGGATTTATGCATGGAGGCATGAGTTAGCAGTTCTTGCATACTTTTTCGGCAGATGAAAAGGTTTGATCTTTTGTTTTTAGATTCACAATCTAATGTTTTTATTAAACTATATCTGCAGTAAATAGGGCCCATAATAATTTTGGGATTGAGTGATAATAGTAGAAGTGGTAGAAGGTGGAGGGTTATCAGAGCGTTTTCTCGTGTAAAGGAGGGTTTGATGTTTTTGATATGGTGTGTATATTTTCCACGTTGGGTTGTGATAAGTATGTATAGTGAGTATAGGGCTGTAATAATAATATTAGTTCCTATAAGGATAATAGTAGTGTTGGATCATGAAAATGAGGCTATGACTACAAATAGTTCGCCGATTAGGTTGATGGAAGGCGGGAGTGCTAGGTTAGTTAAGCTCGCTAAAAGTCATCAAGTGGCTATCAGTGGTAGGAGTACTTGTAATCCTCGTGCAAGAATTATAGTTCGGCTGTGTACTCGCTCGTAGTTGGAGTTAGCTAGGCAGAATAGTATTGATGATGTTAAGCCGTGGGCGATTATTAAAGTTGTTGCTCCTATGAAGCTTCATGGTGTTTGGATTAGTACTGCTGCAATTACTAGTGCTATGTGGCTGACGGAAGAATATGCGATTAGGGATTTTAGGTCTGTTTGGCGTAAGCAAATTGAGCTTGTTATAATTATTCCTCATAGGGATAACATTATAAAGGGGTAAGCTATAAAATTGGTTAAGGGGTTAAGGAAAACTGTAATTCGTATTATACCATAGCCTCCCAATTTTAGAAGTACTGCGGCTAGCACTATAGATCCGGCAATGGGAGCTTCTACGTGTGCTTTTGGTAGTCATAGGTGGAGGCCGTATAAGGGTATTTTTACTATAAATGCTATTATGCATGCTAATCATAAAAGAATATTAGATCATGAAGTTGATAATGGTTGGAGTAAATATTGTGTTGTTAAAAAATTTAGTGTGCCTAAGTTGTTTTGGATATATAGTAGAGCTACTAGAAGTGGTAGTGATCCCACTAGGGTATAAAATATGAAGTAAAGGCCTGCGTTAAGTCGCTCAGCTTGATTACCTCATCGGGTAATAATGATTAGGGTAGGAATTAGGGTGGCTTCAAATAGAATATAAAATATGATTAATTCTGAAGCAGTGAATGTTATAATCAAAAATAGTTGGAGTAGAGTTAATATTGTGATGTATAATTTTTTTCGTGTGGGAGTTTCTTTTGATAAGTGGGATTGGCTGGCTATGAGTATCAGGGGTAGTAGTCAAGTTGTGAGTACTAGCAGGGGGGCTGAAAGAGAATCTGTAAAGAACAGTAATGAAGAATTTATGCTATTGTCAGTGAATTGGTTAATGTAGGTTAAGCTAATTAAATTGATTAATAGGCTGTAGATAGTGGTATTAATTCATATTATGTTAGGTTTCGACAGTCACGTGAGGGGGATTAGTATTGTAGTGGGGATAATAATTTTTAGCATTGTAATAAGTTTAGGTTTTGTACATAGTCGGTTCCATATGTGTTTGATACTATTACTAGTAGTGATAGGCCTAATGCTGCTTCACAAGCGGCGAATACTAATAGAATAATTGGGGCTATACTAGCTAGTGTAAAATGGTTGCTTAGGATAGTGATGGTGATTATGATAAATAGTGATAATATTATTCCTTCTAGGCATAATAGAGAAGACATAAGGTGTGATCGATATACTAGCAACCCTATTAGTGACATGATAAATGCTAAGAGAATGTTGGAATATACTATTGACATTTGATAATTGTAATATGATTACAGTCTAATGAGTCGAAATCATTTGTTTTTATTAAACTAATTACCATATTCAGTTCATTCTAATCCTTTTTCGGTTCATTCGTAGGCTAGGCTTGCAGCTAGGAGTAGGATTAATATAAGTGATATGATGAGTACAGTCTGTAAGTTGATTGATTGTGTTGCTCAGGGTAGGGGTAATAGGAGTGCAATTTCTAGATCGAATAATAAGAATGTGATAGCTACTAAGAAAAATTTTATGGAGAATGGGATTCGTGCTGATCCTATTGGGTCGAAACCGCATTCATAGGGGCTGGCTTTTTCAGTATAAACATTTAATTGTGGTAATCAGAATGCAATGGTTACAAGTAAGGAGGATAAAAGAGTATTAGTGAGAAGGACTATTATGGTATTTATTATTTCTCTCTGGTTTGCGCCAGAGCTAATTGATTGGAAGTCAATTGTACTAGTTATACTAGAGAAATATGATCCTCATCAATAAATGGATACGTATAGGAATAACCACACTACGTCTACAAAGTGTCAATATCAGGCGGCTGCTTCAAATCCAAAATGGTGGTTAGATGTGAAATGATAACTTAGTTGTCGAAGAAAGCAAACAGTTAAGAAAGTGGTGCCAATAATTACATGGAGTCCGTGGAATCCTGTGGCCATAAAGAAGGTAGATCCATAAATGCCGTCGGAAATTGTGAAGGATGCTTCATAATACTCTGAAACTTGCAATGCTGTAAAATATAAGCCTAGGAGGATGGTAATAAATAGGGCTTGAATTATGTTCTTGCGGTTGCCTTCTATTAAGCTATGGTGTGCTCAGGTGATAGATACTCCTGAGGCTAATAAGACGGAAGTATTTAGTAATGGAACTTCTAGGGGATTTAGTGGTGAAATACCTGTGGGCGGTCAACATCCTCCTAGTTCTGGTGTTGGTGCTAGACTTGAGTGGTAAAAAGCTCAGAAGAATCCTGCAAAAAAGAAGATTTCTGACAGAATGAATAGGATTATTCCATATCGTAAGCCTTTTTGAACAATAGGAGTATGGTGGCCTTGGAATGTGCTTTCTCGGATTACGTCTCGTCATCATTGAAATATGGTTAGTATGTTGGTTATTATTCCTAATATCAGTAAATTTGTGGAGTTAAAGTGGAATCACATAATTAGACCGGATGTTATTAAAAGGGCTGATAGGGCTCCAGTTAGTGGTCATGGGCTTGGGTTAACTATATGATAAGCATGAGTTTGGTGGGTCATAGGTATTATCATGTAAATACAGGCTTACTAGAAGGGTAAAGACGTAGGCTTGGATTAGGGCCACAGCAAATTCTAGAATAGTTAATAGGATTAAGATAATAAAAATGATTATGGCTACAGTAGTGTTGATGTTTATAAGAGCTAGGGTGGCTCCTCCAATAAGGTGAATAAGTAGATGTCCTGCTGTAATATTAGCTGTTAGTCGTACAGCTAAGGCCATAGGCTGGATAAATAAGCTAATAGTTTCAATGATGACAAGTATTGGAATTAGAAGAATGGGTGTTCCTTGAGGTAGGAAATGGGCCAAAGATGCTTTTGTTTTGTGTCGAAATCCGATAATTACTGTTCCGGCTCATAAGGGGATAGCTATTCCTAGGTTTATAGATAGCTGCGTGGTAGGGGTGAATGTATGGGGTAATAAACCTAAAAGGTTGGTTGAACCAATAAATAGAATTAGGGATATTAATATTAAGGCTCAGGTTTGTCCTTTATAATTATGAATTGATAATATTTGCTTTGATGTTATCTGTACTAGTCATTGTTGGATGGAGATAAGGCGATTGTTGATTAATCGATTAGGTGTAGGAAATATAATACTTGGGAATATAATAATGATAATAACAATTGGTAAACCAATTAATGTAGGGGTAATGAAAGAGGCGAATAGATTTTCGTTCATTTCTTTTCTCAAGGTAATATAGTCTTTGACAGATTTATTAATTTGGATTCAGGATCTTTCGGAAAATTGTATTTTGAAATTTTTAATTGAAATATAATAAATAGGGTTATGATTATAGATAGAATTGTGATTGTTCATGTTGAAGTGTCTAATTGTGGCATTTCATTAAGGAGAGATTAAATACTCTCAACTTTTAACTTAAAAGGTTAATGCTATTCAGCTTCTTAATGAATTTATAACATTGAGACAGATCATTTTTCAAAGTAAGATAGTGGAACTAGTTCAAGAACAATTGGTATAAAACTATGGTTTGAACCGCAAATTTCTGAACATTGACCATAATAAAGGCCTGGTCGTATAGCCATTAATGTTGTTTGGTTTAGGCGTCCAGGAATGGCATCGGTTTTTAGACCTAATGATGGAACAGCTCATGAGTGTAATACGTCTTCGGAAGAAATGAGCATTCGGATTGTTATTTCCATAGGAAGGACAACTCGGTTATCTACTTCTAATAAGCGCAGCTCTCCAGGTTTAAGTTCTTGAGTGGGGATTATGTAAGAGTCGAAATTTAGGTCTTCGTAGTCCGTGTATTCGTAGCTTCAATATCACTGGTGACCTATAGTTTTTACTGTTAGGGAGGGGTTGTTGATCTCGTCTATTATATAAAGGATTCGTAGGGATGGAAGTGCAATTAAAACTAGAATAATAGCTGGAAGAATTGTTCATACCGTTTCGACTTCTTGTGCATCTATTGTATTAGTGTGAGTTAATTTGGTGGTAAGTATTAGTGAAATGATGTATAGAACTAAGGAGCTAATTAGGAAGACGATTATAAGCGTGTGATCATGAAAATGTAATAGTTCTTCTATAATGGGGGAAGTTGCATCTTGAAGTCCTGTTTGAAGTGGATAAGCCATAAAGGTATAAAGGGTTTTCACCTTTAATTTAACTTTGACAAAGTTATGTAAATTTTTACTAATACCTCTTGATTGAGAAAGTCATAGTGGTTATGGTATTGGCTTGAAACCAGTGTTAGGGGGTTCGATTCCTTCCTTTCTTATTTTAGTATTACATAAGTGGGTTCTTCAAATGTGTGATATGGGGGAGGACATCCATGTAGTCATTCAATATTAGTGGTGGTATAATTTACTACTAGAACTTCTCGTTTGGATGCGAAGGCTTCTCAGATTATAAAGATTATTAGTATTACTGCTGTTAGCGAGATAAAAGAGCCTATAGAAGATACTGTGTTTCATGTTGTATAAGCGTCTGGGTAATCTGAATAACGTCGGGGTATTCCTGATAGACCTAGAAAATGTTGTGGGAAAAATGTTATGTTTACTCCTACAAATATAATTGTGAAGTGGATTTTTGCTCATGCATCATTGAGTGTATAACCTGAAAATAAGGGGAATCAATGAACAAATCCTCCTATGATTGCAAATACTGCTCCCATTGATAACACATAGTGGAAGTGGGCTACTACATAGTACGTATCATGAAGTACAATGTCTAGTGAAGAATTGGATAATACAATACCTGTAAGGCCACCAACTGTGAATAAAAAAATGAAGCCTAGTGCTCATAGTATGGCAGGGGATCATTTGATATTGCCTCCGTGCAAAGTAGCTAGTCAACTAAATACTTTTACTCCAGTTGGAATTGCAATGATTATGGTAGCTGAGGTAAAGTAGGCTCGTGTATCTACGTCTATACCTACAGTAAATATATGGTGGGCTCATACAATAAAGCCTAAGAAGCCAATAGACATTATTGCTCATACTATACCCATATATCCAAATGGTTCTTTTTTGCCTGAGTAATAAGTTACGATATGTGAAATTATACCAAATCCTGGTAAAATTAGAATATAGACTTCTGGATGTCCAAAGAATCAGAACAAGTGTTGATATAGGATTGGATCTCCTCCTCCAGCTGGGTCAAAGAAGGTTGTATTTAGGTTTCGATCTGTGAGTAATATAGTAATGCCGGCTGCCAATACTGGTAGGGATAAGAGTAAGAGGACTGCTGTAATTAGTACAGATCATACGAACAGGGGAGTTTGATATTGGGATATTGCAGGGGGTTTTATATTAATAATTGTAGTAATGAAGTTAATAGCCCCTAAAATTGAGGATACACCTGCTAGATGTAAGGAGAAGATTGTTAGATCTACGGATGCTCCTGCGTGGGCTAGGTTACCTGCTAGTGGAGGATATACTGTTCACCCAGTTCCTGCACCTGCTTCTACCATGGAGGAAGCTATAAGTAGAAGGAGGGATGGGGGTAATAATCAGAAGCTTATGTTATTTATTCGTGGAAATGCTATATCTGGGGCTCCAATCATTAATGGCACTAGTCAGTTTCCAAAGCCTCCAATTATGATTGGTATTACTATGAAGAAGATTATGATGAATGCATGGGCTGTGACTACTACATTGTAAATCTGGTCATCTCCTAATAGGGTTCCAGGTTGTCCTAATTCAGCTCGAATTAGAAGACTAAGGGCTGTTCCAGCTATTCCGGCTCATGCCCCGAATAGGAGGTAAAGAGTGCCGATGTCTTTGTGATTTGTAGAAAATAGCCATCGGTTGATGAACATAGGTAAAGTGGCTGATAAGGGCATTAGACTGTAAATCTAAGAATGAAGGTTAAGTCCTTTTTTTACCAAGCTCTGTGGTGAAATATCATATTGAATTGCAAATTCAAAGGAGCAGCTTCAATTCTGCCGGGGCTTCTCCCGCCTTTTTTTTCTACGCGGCGGGAGAAGTAGATTGAAGCCAGTTGTTTAGGGTATTTAGCTGTTAACTAAATTTTCGTGGGATAAAAGCCCATCAATCTAGTAAGGGCTTAGCTTAAATAAAGCAGTTGATTTGCATTCAATTGATGTGGGGTTATTCCTGCAGTTCTTATTTGTTGTTGTGTCAGAAGTTAAGTGTAGTTCACTTGCTTAGGGCTTTGAAGGCTCTTGGTCTATTTAACCTAAACTTCTAGTGTAGAATTATTAGTATTGGGGAGAGTGGTAGTGATATGGTTGATAGAATAATTAGTGGTGGTAGAAGGGGTATTATTTTTGAGTTTTCGAACTGTCATTTTATTTTTATGTTGTTTGATGAGGGGAATATTGTGAGTGTTGTTGTGTATATAAGTCGTATGTAAAAATATAGATTTAGTAGGGCTGCTATTGCTATGAGTGTTGGTATCATAATTAGGTCGTTTTTTGTGAGTTCTTGAATGATTATTCATTTTGGTATAAAACCTGATAGGGGTGGTAGGCCTCCGATGGATAGTATGAGTATCAGTACTAGGAGTGTGCTTAGGGGTAACTTGTTTCATGTGTGAGATAGTGATAGTGTGGTGGTGGAAGAATTTAGAATAAGTAATAAAAAGGTTCCTGTTGTTATTATAATATAAATTAGTAGGTTAAGGGTTGTTAAGGTTGGATTATATGTTAATACTGCTGTTATTCATCCTATATGGGAGATGGATGAGTAAGCCAGGATTTTTCGGAGCTGAGTTTGGTTTAGTCCTCCTCATCCTCCTACTAGTACTGATATAATGGCTAGAATGGTTAGTAGGCTAGGGTTAATGGATGGTGAAATTTGGTATAAGACTGATAATGGTGCGATTTTTTGTCAGGTTAGTAGTACTGTTCCTGAAAATATAGAGACTCCTTGGGTTACTTCGGGTACTCAGAAGTGGAAAGGGGAGAGTCCGAGTTTCATTGCTAGGGCAATGGTAGTGATGTTTGATGCAATTGGGTTTAGCATGTTTAGCATTGTTCATTGTCCTGTTAGTAGTAGATTTGTGGCAATGCCTAGTATTAGGATTATTGATGCTGTAGCCTGTGTTAGAAAATATTTTGTTGATGCTTCTATGGCTCGTGGGTTAAAATTTTTTATTAGAATGGGGATAATTGTTAGTATATTTATTTCAAATCCAATTCAGATTAATAATCAGTGGGAGCTTATTATTACTATTATGGTTCCTATGATAACGGTTGATGAGATAACGATTATGATAGTGGGTTTTATTAGTACGGGAAGGGGATAATCCAACATTTTCGGGGTATGGGCCCGATAGCTTGTTTAGCTGACCTTACTGTAGAATTGGGTGTGATAGGTAGCACGAAGATTTTTGAGTTCTTAGGGTTAGGTTCGATTCCTATAATTCTAGAAATAAGAGGATTTAAACCTCTATGTTTTACTCTATCAAAGTAATTCTATTATCAGACATATTTCTTATGTTTGTGGAGGGATGCTTGCTGTGATAATAGGTAGGGCTATGTGTCATATGCAAAGGGCTAGTGTCAGGGGTAAAAAATTTTTTCATAATAAGTGTATAAGTTGATCATAGCGGAATCGGGGGTATGATGCTCGGATTCACAGGAAAGAAATTGTTAGGAGTAGTGTTTTAGTAGTGAAGTTAATTGAATATAGTTCCGGCATTAATGGATTATGATATGCGCCGAAGAATAGAATGGTAGTAAGGATATTTATTATAATGATGTTAGCATATTCTGCTAAAAAGAATAGTGCGAAGGGGCCAGCTGCGTATTCTACATTAAATCCTGATACTAGTTCTGATTCTCCTTCTGTTAAATCAAATGGTGCTCGATTAGTTTCTGCTAGGGTTGAGATGAATCATATTATGGCCAGTGGTCATGCGGGGAAGATTAATCATAAGTGTTCTTGTGTAGTGATTAAAGTAGATAGAGTGAATGATCCGTTTATTAATAATACTGATAATAGGATAATGGCTAGTGTTACTTCGTAGGAGATTGTTTGGGCTACAGCTCGTAAGGCTCCAATTAGAGCATATTTTGAGTTTGAAGATCAACCTGATCATAGAATTGAGTAAACAGCGAGGCTTGATATGGCTAGTATGAAGAGAATACTCAGGTTTATGTTGGTAAGTGGGTATGGTATTGGCAGTGGAATTCATATTGTTAGGGCTAGTGTTAGGGCAAGAATGGGGGCTAAAATAAATATGGATATAGAGGATGTGAGGGGTCGTAGTGGTTCTTTTGTGAATAGTTTTACAGCGTCTGCGATGGGTTGAAGTAGTCCGTAAGGTCCTACAATGTTAGGACCTTTTCGAAGCTGTATATAACCTAGTACTTTACGTTCTACTAGGGTCAAGAAAGCTACAGCCAGGAGAATAGGTACGATTAGAGAAATAATGTTAATAATTAGCATATTGTTAGGAAGAGGATTTGAACCTCTGATAATAAAGGTTTAAGTTTTATGCAATTACCGGGCTCTGCCACCCTAACAAGCCCTATCTCTAGGGCTGGTATAAGTGTAGATTTATCAGTTTAAGATTATATCATCTGTTAATCTGAAGGCGCTCGTGTTTGAGTTGGCCTTATTTTTCTTGTCCTTTCGTACTGGGAAAATTATTTAATAGATAGAAACCGACCTGGATTACTCCGGTCTGAACTCAGATCACGTAGGACTTTAATCGTTGAACAAACGAACCCTTAATAGCTGTTGCACCATTGGGATGTCCTGATCCAACATCGAGGTCGTAAACCCTATTGTCGATATGGACTCTTGAATAGGATTGCGCTGTTATCCCTAGGGTAACTTGTTCCGTTGATCAATTTTTTGGATCAGTAGTTTAAATGGTATTTTGACTAGTGAGTCTAGATTTTTTTTCTCGGAGGTTTTTTTATGCTCCGAGGTCACCCCAACCTAAATTGTTAATTTATTAATAATGTGATGTTGTGCCTGATAGGTTAAATATTGTATTATTATAAATTAATTAATTAAAGCTCCATAGGGTCTTCTCGTCTTATTAATATATCCCCGCCTCTTCACGGGAAGGTCAATTTCACTGATTGGAAGTAAGAGACAGTTAAACCCTCGTGTGGCCATTCATACGAGTCCTTATTTAGAGAACAAATGATTATGCTACCTTTGCACGGTCAGGATACCGCGGCCGTTAAACTTATGTCACTGGGCAGGCAGTGCCTCTAATACTAATTATGCTAGAGGTGATGTTTTTGGTAAACAGGCGGGGTTTATGTTTGCCGAGTTCCTTTTACTTCTTTTAATCTTTCCTTTGGGGTTGCATTCCTGTGTTGGGTTAACAATTAATTTGATAAAATATTTATCAGTGGTTTATACTTATCTTGTTGTTAACTATCAGTGGTTATCCGTAACTGTTATAGGCTTATGCAAGGAGAAATATTTCTTGTTACTCATACTAGCATTATTGCTTCTATAATTTTATAGATTGGCCCAGTAGTATACTAGGAGTTGGTATAATATTTTAGGTATTAATAGTATTAGGTTGTTGAGCTTGAACGCTTTCTTAATTGGTGGCTGCTTTTAGGCCTACTATGAATTTTAAATAGTTTACTCGCTAGATAAGGCTGTATCCTTTATCTAAAAAGCTGTACCTTTTTAGATTATAATTTAAATTTACATTAAAATTTTTGGGTTTTTGGGTAAATTTAAAGTTGAACTAAAATTCTGTTCTGGGCAACCAGCTATCGCCAGGCTCGTTAGGCTTTTCACCTCTACCTATAAATCTTCTCACTATTTTGCTACATAGATGAGTTCATTCTTTAAAATTGTTCATAGGTAGCTCGTCTGGATTCGGGATACTTAGCTTAAGTTCTCTTTGTTAAGTTTATTTCTAGCTAGCTCATTATGCAAAAGGTATAAGGGCTAATCTTTGCTGTTTAGTACTTTTAATAGTCTTTCATCATTCCCTTACGGTACTTTCTCTATAGCTCCAAAATAGTATTTCTATCTCCTATACTTTGACTGTATAATTAAATGTTTTGGTTTATTAGTTGTATGGTAGTTTTAGTAGATTGTGTTTGGGCTAGATTTTGTTCAAAGTGGTCATTTTAGGTGAAATCTTTTGGGTGTAAGCCAAATGCTTTTATTAAGCTACACTTTGTTATCCAAGCACACTTTCCAGTATACTTACCTTGTTACGACTTATCTCCTCTTGTATTGGGTGAGGAATAATATGTTATGATTTAGGGAAAAATTTTACTTGAGGAGGGTGACGGGCGGTGTGTGCGTGCTTCATGGCCCGATTCAATTAAGCTCTCTATTTTTAATTTACTACTAAATCCTCCTTCTGTCTCTTGGTTTCATAGAGTCTTTCGTGGATTTTAGGATGTTCTTGTTGAAGAAAATGTAGCCCATTTCTCTCCGTTCCATAGGTTACACCTTGACCTAACTTTTTTATGTCTTATGATTATGCTTACTTTTATTCCTTTTAAGGGTTTGCTGAAGATGGCGGTATATAGACTGGATTAGCCAGAAACGGTAAGGTTTATCGGGGTTTATCGATTATAGAACAGGCTCCTCTAGAGGGATATAAAGCACCGCCAAGTCCTTTGAGTTTTAGGCTGTTGCTAGTAGTCCTCTGGCGAACAATTTTGTTGAGTGAATTGTTTATGTTTATGGCTAAGCATAGTGGGGTATCTAATCCCAGTTTGGGTCTTAGCTATCGTGTAATCAGAATTTATAAAGTCACTTTCGTGGTTTATTTTATGTTAACAATGGCTTTTTACAGCTTGATTATTTTTTAACTTTAATGTATGTTAATTTCTTAAACACGTTTTACGCCGTTGATCTATTAACTAGGGTTAATCGTATGACCGCGGTGGCTGGCACGAAATTTACCAACCCTTATATTAACATAACTTAGTCGAACTTTCGTTCATGGCTTAATTTTTATCACTGCTGTATCCCGTGGGGGTGTGGTTGAGCAAGGCGTTGTAAGCTGCTTGTTGGCGTGCTTGATGCCAGCTCCTTTTAATCAGTTATATGATTTAGAGGGCATTCTCACTGGTGAGAGGAGACTTGCATGTGTAAATTTGTTAGTAGTTAATAGTAAGGCCAGGACCAAACCTTTATGTTTATGGAGTTTTGTAACTCATCTAGGCATTTTCAGTGCCTTGCTTTGGTTTATTAAGCTACATTAAC